GAGCGTTTCCGCGGTCGAATCCACTTTGAATTTGATAAATGCATTGCTTGTGAAGTATGTGTTCGTGTATGTCCTATAGATCTACCCGTTGTTGATTGGAAATTGGAAACTGATATTAGAAAGAAACGATTGCTTAATTACAGTATTGATTTCGGAATATGTATATTTTGTGGTAATTGCGTTGAGTATTGTCCAACAAATTGTTTATCAATGACTGAAGAATATGAACTTTCTACTTATGATCGTCACGAATTGAATTATAATCAAATTGCTTTGGGTCGGTTACCAATGTCAATAATTGACGATTACACAATTCGAACAATTTTCAATTTGCCTGAAAGAAAAACTTAAGAATTCATTTTGATCTAAAAGAATGAAGGTTTTTGTTTGGTGAATCACTATCATTATATTCATACATTATATTCATAATTATAGTGATTAGGGGGCGAGAATCGTGTTTTAATTGATATTAATATTTTAATTTATATTCAAAATATATTTCTTTTCTATAAGTCCATATTAATGATTTGAAAATATATAGACTCAAATTACTCTTTCGAGAGATTGGGCCAATAACTATATCTACGTCAATCCATATCCATGAAAATGGAATTTTTCAAATTTCAGAATTAAGAACTATTATAAAAATTAAGAACTATTATAAAAAGTAGAGTTACTTCTTTTTTCCTGACCGGGTCAATAAAGTTATGCAAGATTTTGATTTATTTATCTCTTATTTTATATATAATGGATTTACCTGGACTAATACATGATTTTCTTTTAGTCTTTCTGGGATTGGGTCTTATATTAGGGGGTCTGGGAGTAGTATTACTTGCCAATCCCATTTATTCTGCTTTTTCATTGGGATTAGTTTTTGTTTGTATATCGTTATTCTATATTCTATCGAACTCCCATTTTGTAGCTGCTGCGCAGCTCCTTATTTACGTAGGAGCCATAAATGTTTTAATCATTTTTGCTGTGATGTTCATAAATGGTTCAGAATATTCCAAAGATTTCCATCTTTGGACCGTGGGAGATGGAGTAACTTCCGTGGTCTGTACAAGTCTTTTTGTTTCACTAATTACTACTATTCCAGATACGTCATGGTACGGTATTATTTGGACTACAAAAGCAAACCAGATTATAGAGCAAGATCTGATAAGTAATAGTCAACAAATTGGGATTCATTTATCAACAGATTTTTTTATTCCGTTTGAATTCATTTCAATAATTCTTTTAGTTGCGTTAATCGGCGCAATTGCTGTAGCTCGTCAATAATAACTCTTTGGAACTAGAAAAACCTTGTTATTTTATGAGCTATCACATGTATTTCCTTTTATCTATTTGACTTTGTATATAAAATCAAATTCTTTATTAGTTCAATCTATTCCCAATATATTCCTTTATTCCATTACTCGTTATATTCTAGTCAATCCGATTGGTTAAATTTTTGTTCATATTGAAATGAATCGAGATTGATAAGGAGTTGGTTAATGATGCTCGAACATGTACTTGTTTTGAGTGCCTATTTATTTTCTGTCGGTCTATATGGATTGATTACAAGTCGAAATATGGTTAGGGCTCTTATGTGTCTTGAACTTATATTAAATGCGGTGAATCTCAATTTTGTAACATTTTCTGATTTTTTTGATAGTCGTCAATTAAAAGGAGCCATTTTTTCTATTTTTGTTATAGCTATTGCAGCTGCTGAAGCTGCTATTGGACTCGCTATTGTTTCATCAATTTATCGTAACAGAAAATCAACTCGTATAAATCAATCGAATTTATTGAATAAGTAATACTATCATATAAATTCAAATTTTCATAAATTCATTCAAATTAGCATGTCTGCGACGTAAGATATGATCATGTTATCACAAAGATAAGAAATCAAAGTATTTTGGCGCTGTCAATCCATAAATAGAAAAAAACTCGGGGAACTCATCGATTCATCTAGTACTAGTATTTCAATATATAATTCATTTCTCAATTTACTAGATTGAAACCTTATCACGTTCAAAAATGGATAGATCCAATGTCGCATTCAGTAAAGATTTATGATACATGTATCGGGTGTACTCAATGTGTCCGAGCCTGTCCTACAGATGTATTAGAAATGATACCTTGGGACGGATGTAAAGCCAAACAAATAGCTTCTGCTCCAAGAACAGAGGATTGTGTCGGTTGTAAGAGATGTGAATCCGCCTGCCCAACAGATTTCTTGAGTGTTCGAGTTTATTTATGGCATGAAACAACCCGCAGCATGGGTATAGCTTATTAATACATTACAGAAACCCCTACTTGAGTCCATTTTTTTTTTTACCGCCAAAACCTGTGCTCAAAAATATATTATTTGGGGGCACAGGTTTTTATGGTCCAAGTGTATCTTGTCTTTACCACGAACAAATTTCCTTGGTTAACAATAATTGTAGTTTTACCAATATTTGCAGGTTCCTTCATTTTCTTTCTTCCCCATAAAGGAAATAGGGTAATTAGGTGG